GTTATTAACTTGCTTAATTGATTCAGAACATCTGTTATCTGTTCCCCGACAGTATCTATCGATACTTTCAAAGTTAGAAGAAAGTAAGGAATCACTCAATTTCTTTTTCCTGGATCACAGAATCAAAATCCATCTATATATAGATTTCTGTCGATCAGATATCATACCAAATCCTTTCTATATTAATAGAACTTTATTCTATTTATTTTAGTGTCTCATCAATTGAAATTGTTTTCTAAGTTCATTGAAGAAGTTCTATTTGCTCAACAACTTTCCATTTCTTTTTTTTATTTATTTTTTTTTTGTTTTACCACTACTTAATTATATGTAAGAAATCAAAAAAGGGTTCTGAGAAACCTGGAAAAAATCTAAACTGCGAATAGGAATCTTTGATGAATGGAATCAAGAACCATTATTATTTCGACATCCGAAAGGGATGTGGGAAATTTCCCTTTCGGGTGTCGAAGACTAGTACGACGAATAATCCCTTTTAGAATCCCCTGCTCCCCTGATTTATCCTTCCTCTCTTTAGATTCTCTGCTTACTTATCTGTTGATAATTGATAAATCCGCGGATCTAGAAATTCATTTCGGACAATTGAACCTTCTCAAACTGTTTCTTTTTAAGAACCAAAAAGATTTGTGCCAAAACAACAGATGTCAAAAATAACAAAAGGCCTTGAATACGCAATGGATCTTGAAGTACTATTTCTGCATCTGCCTGACCAAATCCACCCACATTAGGATTACTTGTTAATGGTTGATCAAGTTTGATAGATTGGCCCTCTGAAACACGAAGTTCTGGTCCTGGAGGGATAATATCAACCACTTCACGTCCATTCGATGCATCTGTTATGGTTATTTCGTATCCCCCTTTTTCTTTTCGTATGATTTTGTTTACTACACCCGCAGCTGTAGCATTATAAACCGTATTGTTACTTTTGTTCCCGTCGGGATAAATCTGACCCCTTCCCCTGTTCCCACCTACGTATATTGGATATTTTAAGAAGTGAACATCTTTATTAGTCGCGGGGTCCGGGGAAAGAAGAGGAAAAGTGATTTCACTATATTTCTGACCAGGAACAGGCCCTATCACAAGAATATTTTTTTTAGTGGGTCGGTAGGGCTGAAAAGACAGCTTCCCTATCTTTTCTTTCATCTCGGGCGAAATACGATCGGGGGGGGCTAATTCAAACCCCTCTGGTAAAATAAGAAGGGCCCCCACATTCAAAGCCCCTCTTTTACCATTAGCAAGAACTTGTTTCAGTTGCATATCATAAGGAATTTTAACAACTGCTTCAAATACAGTATCAGGAAGTACCGCCTGTGGAACCTCAATATCCACGGGCTTATTAGCTAAATGGCAATTGGCGCATACAATACGACCAGTTGCTTCTCGTGGATTTTCAAAACCCTGCTGCGCAAAAATGGGATATGCATTTGAAATGGATGCCCGAGTTATTATATATATCATGAGCGATACGGAAATGAATCGAGTAATCTCTTCCTTTAGCGAAGAAAAGGTATTTCTAATTTGCATGGTCCAATCGTTGATCCCGAAAATTTCTACAATAAAATTAGGTAGGTCGCTAATATAGTTCCCTATCCGCAATTCTGATATTTACTGAAATCATTTTACTGGAATATAGGATTACTGGAATCTGGGAGGAATCCTCTGGATGGGTAGAAAAAGTAAGGTAAGTACGACTTTGAATGCTTTGCTTATTTATGTACAAAGATTATAATTGGATCAGTGAATCGTTTTTCAGTCATTCATTGAATGATAAATCACTACAAGTGACGGAGATACACGATTTAAATAACGGAAAATCCAATATTTAAAAATTGTATCTATAATGACCGGAAAAGTGGAAACAAGACCAGATATAATTTGATCATTATGAGCAAATCCAAAATCGTTGTAGACATAGCCAATCATTAGTTCCCAACCGTGAGGCGAATGGAATCCGATACATAAATCAGTTACTAAAAGAATCAAAAAGGCTTTTATTGTGTCGCTTAAATTATATAGGAATTCTTGAACCCAAGAGTTAAGAATAACAAGTTCTTCATTACCCAGAATAAAATAACCACTTAGAATAATGAAAGCAATTGTATTTGTCGAGAAGTGCAAAATCGTATGGATATGATCCTCATCGTACATCTTGATCAATTGGATTGTTTCTTTCTGGAGCCCTATACGAAACTTTTCTAGATGTCTTTCCGGAAATTCCTTTATCATTTCGTCCAAGAGGAATAATTCCTCTAATTCTATGAATTTTTCTAGAATACTCTTTTCTTGAATATCATTCAAAAACGTTTCGGATTGCCTAGTATTCCACCAATTAATAACCCAAGATTCCAGACTTTTATTAAATGAGAGAGAGATCGACCAGGGCAAAAATACTAAAAATACTATAGATGAAAGATATCGAAGGGGAATGGATGCGTTCTTTTTTGTCATTTTTTCATCTGTGAATTGTTAATGAACCCAACTCATTCGTAGATTCAATGGAATCTAATATTTCTATCAAGCATGAGTTCTATTACAAGGTATCGCACCTATGAATCTAGTCTCTGTTTTTTAGTTGTGATTCAGCGATTAGTCCTTGAATCTAGTGTAGAAAAAATACAGAAATAAGAAATAGAAGAAGAATCCACTTCGAATTCGAATGAAGAAATAATAAAAAAATATTGTTTCCAGATATCTCAATTGATCAAATATTCGAAGCAATTCCCCCTTTCGATTAATGTTCAAATAATGGATATTATTCAGATTTCGAAATGAAAGAATTTCCTTTCTATTAAAAAGGAAAATCTCAAATATTTCGAAAAAAAAATTCGTGGGCTCCCCGGTCCCAGAGTACAGTCCAGGAATATTTGAGAGAATTTTCTGAAGAATATTGTGATGATCAAAAATGAGTGGAAAAAAAAGACAGAAAAGTTCTCATTCTACGAGATCCAATTCTTTGTTCATTAAGAAAGACAAAAGAAAGGATAAAAGAAAAGGGTCGATTGACAAAAGAAAATAGAGATAATTTACAAGATATGATCTATCCATATCTAACGTATTAATTCTAAATCTTGAAAGAAAATAAAAAGATAAATTTTTTATTCCGAACTGTTTTGATATATGAGATGAATCTATTATTTTGATTTCTTACTTCTTTTGTTACTGAATTGAGTTGAGTGGGGATTTCCGTACGCAAAAAAAACAATTTTTTTTGTAGACAAAAAAAACATTTTCGTTTTATGTTATGGATGTTCCGTACACATTTGCCTTGCTTTGGTCCAAACGGGCGTTCTGAAGAAACTTCAATTAAGTAAAGTTATGCTATAGAAAAAAGAGGATTTTGGGGCTTTCTTCCTGCTAAGAAAGCATTTATTCTTCAGTTCATTTTTCAAAATCCTTCAATTGGTACACGCAAGAAATAGGCCAATTCCGCAGCCTTTTGCTCAATTTCTTGTGGAGTCAAATTCTCATCAGTACGATTCAAGGGAATGGACCCCAAGCCTCTGATTTCTATATAAAGGACACGACGAGCATAAATACCCTCTTTAACTTCTATTCTGATGGACTGAATATCTTTCATAAGGAATCGTAGAAAGATGCGGCGATTTTTTCCAGGAAATCCCCAACGAAAAATACACACTATTCCTTCTTTTCTATCAAATCGATCATAACCGCTACCCACATTCCATGTAATTGTGCACCCCAAATAGGAACTAATAAAGAGACCCGCGATCCCATAGAAAGACATCACGATCCCTTGTGGGAAAAAATTGATTTGCTGAGATGGAAATAAAGATATCAAATTCCTATCAAGATAACTAGAAATTCCAACCAATAAGAATCCTACTGAACCTAAAAAAAGGATAAAGGCCCAGCAGAAATTACTTGTTTTGCGAGATCCTGCTATAAATTCTATCCATATATATTCTGATCGACAACTCATACATACTAGATCCAGTTGCATTTTATTGGAATTGAGCGAATAACCAAAATCAATTTGACTTTACTTTTTTTGTTTCCGAAGTAATTCTCATCAACTAGTACTATTCTGATGTGAACTTTTAGCAGTAATTCATCGAATTGGTTAGATATAATAAAAAAAGAGCATCCCCTTCATATGATTCCCTATAGATAGTTACATACAGATAGATACATTGACTTTCAGCGCAGACCTGAGCTCGGATCCCGCTTATAGTTAGAATTCATTTACCTATATATCATGTTTACGTATACATAAAAGCTCTCTCGTTTATGTTTCGAGAAAGCCATCTGTTAGTCTTATACAATATATTACTAAATTAATATCCGTGTTCGTTAAGTCTTGAAAAAAAAAACTAGATGGCATTTGACCCCATCGGATTTAAAAAATCTTATTTTTTTGAACATGAAGAAATAAAGAAGCCATTGCCATTGCCGGAAATACTAGGCCCACTAAAGGCACAAGAATAGAGGGAAAGTTGTTGAGAATTGTCATAGAAAGGGTACCTCGATTTAATATTTGTACCTGTTATTGGTATAAAGATATCCTATAATAATTAGAATTCATATTCTAATTTGTATCATATTCTAATTCGTATATAAGTATACTAAATGAGTATCTATACTAAGTGCAAGGAATATAGAACTAAATAAAGGCATCTTTCTCCATGAAATATATCTATGTTAATCCATTTTCTTTATTATTTATTATTCTTACTTATTTGATTTTTCTTCTTCGGTTGTTCTTAGCTTCTAATTTCTTTTTGAATATCTAATTATTTTTTTAATAAAAAATCAAAAAAGAGTTTCTTACAAATTCCCGAACGATTCGTTAGAATCCGATCCAAGAGCAGGGATTCTTAGGGACTTGTTGGGAGATTGGAGATATAAAAAGATGCAAGATTCTATATTTTCTCTATTTGAATTATATATACATACGCAAGAGGGGAACATGAAATTCGTTTTATTTGCCTTTCCTCCTAATTCTAAGGAAGAATTCTCTTTTTATG